TCAAAATTACAGAATTAATAACCAACTCATCGCTTCACATTATCTAGATCTAAACAACCAGTCAAGATATGATATATTGGTCATATCATTGTAGCAACTGAAATCTTTTTTGCATAAACACAAAAAAAAAACCAAACCAATCTGATTATGAGTTTGGGAAGCGAAATCTAGAATGATGTGGATAAATGGAAGAAGGGTGAGAGAAAGAGATAAAAAGAACGCCAATGATATATGATTCCAATATAATATGTAAGGTCTATGAATCATTTCATAAAAAGCAATGTAATAAAGCATCAAACTAATTCCTCCCGAATTAAATGAATATGTTCATAGAAAAAAAATCAAGAGCCTAGAGCCAATAAAGACTGAGAAGATTGACTCAAGAACAGGAGCTCCATTGTATAATTCAGACCTAACCATTAATTGAGAAGCGATGGGAACGACGGAAACCTGTGAATACAGAAGATTCTATTAAAAACGAATCCTAATGATTCATTGAGTGGGATGGCGGAACAAACCAGGTATCAATTCATTTGTTCTGAAAGATCGTGGGCTAACCTTACAATTGAAATAGATATTGAAAGAGTAAATGTTCGCCCGCGAAAGCTTTATTTTACCGAATTGCTCTATTTTTTGAGCGATCCGATATGATAAAGACAAAACAAAATAAAGATTCGTTATAGCCTTATATATTATTATATTATAAATAAATTATAAATAAAAAATTACATTATCTAGAAATATATGTTTAGCTATATATCCAAAAGCTATATATAAACAAGATATAAAAATTTCTAATAGAAATAGATTAGATGAAAATTAGATGAAATATCAAAGAATCCCACGATTCAGTGTATTATTCAAAAAAATTGAATTTTATCTTAACTAAATTTTTTTGAATCATTTCATTCGCGAGGAGCTGGATGAGAAGAAACTCTCATGTCCGGTTCTGGAGTAGAGATGGAATTTTAAAAAGACCCATCCACTATAACCCCAAAAGAACCAGATTCCGTAAACAACATAGAGGAAGAATGAAGGGAATATCTTATCGAGGTAATCGTATTTGTTTCGGTAGATACGCTCTTCAAGCACTTGAACCTGCTTGGATCACATCTAGACAAATAGAAGCGGGGCGACGAGCAATGACACGAAACGTACGCCGTGGTGGAAAAATATGGGTACGTATATTTCCAGACAAACCAGTTACAGTAAGACCTACAGAAACACGTATGGGTTCGGGGAAAGGATCCCCCGAATATTGGGTAGCTGTCGTTAAACCAGGTAGAATACTTTATGAAATGGGCGGAGTAGCAGAAAATATAGCTAGAAAAGCTATTTCAATAGCGTCGTCCAAAATGCCTATACGAACTCAATTCATTATTTCGGGATAGGAATAAAAGAAAAAGAGGTCTTTGGGATGAAAAAAAATTGCAGGTTTCTTTTTTTGATTTTGGACAAACAATATTTCTTTTTTTTTTCCTTCGTTCTTTGCATTGAAAAATCGAATAAAAAAATGATATGATTCAACCCCAGACCCATTTGAATGTAGCGGACAACAGCGGGGCCCGAGAATTGATGTGTATTCGAATCATAGGAACTAGTAATCGCCGATACGCTCATATTGGTGACGTTATTGTTGCTGTGATCAAAGAAGTAGTACCAAATATGCCTCTAGAAAGATCAGAAGTAATCAGAGCTGTAATTGTACGTACCTGTAAAGAACTCAAACGTGACAACGGTATGATAATACGATATGATGACAATGCTGCAGTTATTATTGATCAAGAAGGAAACCCAAAAGGAACTCGAATTTTTGGTGCGATCGTCCGGGAATTGAGACAGTTAAATTTTACTAAAATAGTTTCCTTAGCCCCTGAGGTATTATAAGACGAGACCATGATATAGTTATAGTAAGCGAATGAAATAGATTAATTAGTAGATTGTGTTTCACGCATATACCTTTAATTTAATATTTAATAGAATTCATAAATAAAAAAATAAAAAAGAGCATGTTGATTATATCAAAATTAGCAGGCACCAATAATTTTAGTTCATCATGGGCAGGGACACTATTGCTGACATAATAACCTCTATACGAAATGTCGACATGGATAGAAAAGTAACGGTTCGAATAGCATCTACTAATATCACCGAAAACATTGTTAAAATACTTTTACGGGAAGGTTTTATCGAAAACGTGAGGAAACATCAGGAAAGCAACAAATATTTTTTGGTTTTAACCCTGCGACATAGAAGGAATAGGAAAGGAACATATAGAACTATTTTAAATTTAAAACGGATCAGTCGACCTGGTCTACGAATCTATTCTAACTATCAACGAATTCCTAGAATTTTAGGTGGTATGGGGATTGTAATTCTTTCTACTTCTAGAGGTATAATGACAGACCGAGAGGCTCGCCTAGAAAGAATTGGTGGAGAAATTTTGTGTTATATATGGTAATCCTTCTGATATTCGAATTGGATCCGGAACTTCCTATTT